CCAGTTCAGCACAAAAATTGAAGATTTAGTTACGATTGAAAGTTTTCTACTATCATCCATAGACCCTTTATTCATACTCATTCAATTGAAAGAATTGATCCAATCAAAAAAATTATGCTTCTCGACTTCATAATCCAATTTTTTTTATTCCAATTCTGATTGACTTTTGGATAGAAATCGTGAGAATGTATTTTATTTCCTCAAATAAAATATTGGGTGATAAAGGATTAAATCTTTTTAAGAAATAAAGTTTTTGATCTGAATATGAAAAATAAAAAATGGAAAGACCGCTTAACTATTGAAGTTGTTAATAGAACGAATCACACTTTTACCACTAAACTATACCCGCTACATATTCATTATTGGATATGAATGGACCATTTGTCCAACACTATTTGGACAAAAAAGTAATGAGACACAGTCAAGATAAAGATAGCATCAGAATCATTAAAATTCCAGCATTGACATGTATTTTGTTCTGACGCGGGCTTGAAAGAAAATAAAATCAAATTATATTTTATATTTATAATTTTTATATTTATAATATATAATATATTATATATAATATAAATTATAATATAAATAATATAAAAATATATAGTATGTAGAAATAGATAGAAATATAGATAGTATAAATATATATAGTATATAGAAATAGATAGAAATATAGAAATAAGATTAAGATAATAAATATTAATAATATTAATAATATTAATAAATATAAATTAAAATTAATAATATTAATATATATTAACATTAACCTGGATTATAGAGAATTTAAGATAATTTACTGGATTATAGATAATTTAGAGAATTTCTAAGATAATCTATATAAATCTATATATTAGAATCTAACACTATTTCTAATAACTAATAATGGGAATCAAAATATCTCTTCTTGTTTCGATAAGAATTTTGATTTAATATAAAAACAAAAATTGTTTTGTTCGTTGGAACAAAAGAAGTACTGGCCCGGCCAGTACTTAACCAGGCCGGGTAAACGAACCCTTTGTACAAAATCAAAGAAATAAGAAATAAAGTATTCTTTCTATATGTAGAAATCTGTTTCGACTCATTATAAAAATTTAATTACTGATCAAATTCGTGGATATCTGACACTTTATCCATATCCATTTTTTTATGTGTTTTTATTACACTTTTTCTATATTTTAGTTATTAGATTTTTATCTATTGTTATTGTTCGAATTTCATTTAAAATGAAAGAAGTGAAGTATATATTCTTATTATATTCTTATATACAATGATTACATTACTTTTTTACTTTTTTTTTTTTTTTAGATTACTTAATCTTATAATTAATAAAAAAGAAGGAAAATACAAATTTTTCTCAATCTTGGCTTCACGTGTCACATCACACGATAAACTTGAATTTTTGAATGGGGAGAGGTGGCTGAGTGGACTAAAGCGTCGGATTGCTAATCCGTTGTACGAATTTTTCGCACCGGGGGTTCGAATCCCCCTCTCTCCGACCCACCCGATCACTTTAATTTTTATAATTTTGAAGAATTTTTTATTATTAATTTTCTTTTATTTTTATGAAATTTTTATCTTTCTTTATCTAGTATCTATTCCATTTATTGATAGATTTACCTATGAAAAACTAAAAACGAATCTCATCTCTTTTTTTATTCCTCGCGCCCAGGATTACGCCCCGGATCATTAGATAAGAATCCGAAGATGAAGAGAGAAACAAAGAATATTACTACTGTGTAAACGAAGAGTTTAAGAGTAAGCATTACACAATCTCCAAGATAAATAATATCATTTATTTAAAAAAGGAAATAGATCACCTATTTTACGACACACGCTATACATTAATATATTTACATTATTTTGATATGGCACTCTAAAGATTAAAAAAGTAAGTTTTTAAAATTCATTTTCACAAATTTCTTTCTAATGTAATACTAATGTAATAAGATTCGGATTTTTTCGTTAACAAAAATTTATTGTCATATCTATAATTAGATATTGTATGGGATCTTAGAAAGAGAAGGTTAGAACAAAGGAAGAAATAAGCTGATCAAAAATCATCGCTCCCTTATTAAAATTTAAAATTCAATTCAATATATCAATATACAATATAAAATACCAGAATTTAGCTTTTTTAATCGAGGGTTCCTAATGTCAGACTTATCCGATCTTATTTATTTTTTTAATCAAAATATCATTTTTTTTTATCGAAGAAATCACGAATATAAATTGAATAGAGATTCATTTTTTATCGAAAACTTACGGCAGCTTGCCAAACAAAGGCTAAGAGAAAGAAGAGTACAGGTATAACTGGCATAACGTCTACGATTGGATTGAAAAAGGCATAAGCCTCGGGTAATTTGGCGAAGAAAAAACTACTCGAATAAAGGTTAGAATTAAGACAGATACAGATTAAACTAAAAGTATTAAACATAACAAACATTTTTTTCTTGGTCTTTAAAATGAAATTGAAATGATAATAAATTATCAGATTTGATTGAGTTGTTTTTATGAGATAAAAATAAAAAAGGTGGATAAAAGATAAAAAAAATTCTTCTTTTTCTTTTACCTCTCCTCAATCAAAAATACTTCCTTACATTCTACAATCAAGTTAAATTAAAATACTTAGAATATAAGGAATTCGACTTTCATACAATATCTTAATTGAATTTTATGTAATGATCAATGAATCTTTTTTATTCTATATCTACATGTGTTGAATCCTAGGGACAACATGTCCCTATATTTATTTTGGTTGGTTATTGACGAATAATCAATATTGAGTTTAGGTTTTCTTAGAAAAAAAAGAAAAATGGGGCGTGGCCAAGCGGTAAGGCAACGGGTTTTGGTCCCGTTACTCGGAGGTTCGAATCCTTCCGTCCCAGGTCGTTATTCATCATAAACGAGGGATTCTTCTCTATTCCTTTATTCTGAAATTTAATAATGATTCTTAGAATCATATCTTTCTTTTCATTCAAAAAATATTAAAATATTTAATTTAATATTTTTTATTGAATATTGAAATGAAATATTTAGTTTAGTATAAAGTTACTATAGTTATAGTTTTTATGATTAGTTTAAGTAGCTGAAAATCTTTAGCCATTCATGGGGATTTCTTTTTCATTTGAATATTTGAATAAAAGTAAAAATAAAAGATTTTTTTTCATGTGATTTTCTTCATATGATAAAATATGGGGTTAATTTAAGTGAAATCCTTTTCGGACAAAAACTTATCTATCTATGGATAGGTAAGTGTAAATTATTATATATCGGTTCAGCCAATGACTATTCATGATTCCATATTGAATCAATTGCATACGCTTCAAAATAAAAATCAAGGGAGAGGGATGTTATGGTAAAACTTCGTTTGAAACGATGTGGTAGAAAGCAACGTGCGACTTGAAGGACATGATTGACTGTGGATTTTGCCATCCATCATTTTCTATAGGAATGAAGATGCTCTTGTCTCGACATAGTTTGTCCTGCTAGGAACCTAATTTCATTTGCCTTAGGTTGGTAAATAAAAAGACTAATGGTATAGCATATGGTGGAGCTCGAGTAAAAACGATTGATTTATTTATCGGGAGAATAATCTAGGGTTAGTGACAATCAATAAGTTAGACCAACTTTGTAAATAGATCATTAGTAAATAGATCATCAATAGAATATATAAATGGAGAGGTTAAAATTTTAACAAGTTTGAAATAAAAAAAAAGTCAAATTTGTCGAAATTTAAAAACTGTTTTGATCAAAAGTGTATTACAAAGAAATCAATCTTTCGTATGATTGTTCTTTTTTCCATATAAAAAAAGGTATGTTGCTACCTTTTTGAAAAGGAGTAAGGATCACCAAAGTAATGTCTAAACCCAAAGATTTCACAAGTCGTAAAGCAAAGACAACGAATTCCGGAACAAGTAAATACTATTTTCACTTGTCTCAACAATTGGATCAGAATGAGCAAAAAAAAAAATAGATCCTAAAGTAGACAAAAAAAGAAGTTAGAGACAGCTCAATAAATTATAAAGATTTCCTTTCGAACTCTTTTAAAACTATCCAACTTGAGTTAGGAGTACGACTGAGATTTTTTTTTCTGTAAAGATATCTGTAAAGATATAATATAGTATAAATAGTATAATTATAGAATATATAGTATATAGAATAGAATTTAGAATCATCTTTTCTTGAGCCGTATGAGGCGAAAACCTCCTATACGTTTCTAGGGGGGGCATCCTTTATCTACATCTATCCCAATGAGCCATCTATCGAATCGTTGCAATTGATGTTCGATCCCGAAGAGAAGGAAGAGATCTTCGAAAAGTGGGTTTTTATGATCCGATAAATAATCAAACTTATTTAAATGTTCCTGCTATTCTATATTTCCTTGAAAAGGGTGCTCAACCCACAGGAACTGTTCATAATATTTTAAGGAAGGCAGAACTCTTTAAATAAAGAATTTAGAGTTTATTTTGATCAGAATAAAAGTCATGAATATAAAAAGCTAGTACCTATCCTTGTGTAATTCTTTATTCAAAGTTTGGTCTTTTCTTGTTCTATCTTATCTTATTCTTACTTAATTTAGTTTATTTTATTTCTTTTTTTCTTGTTGTGTAACCCCCCCCAACAGGGGGGGGGTAATCCTTTTTCTTGTATTTGTATTGTACCTTTATTTATTTTTATTTATTTTTTGATTAAGGAAACCTGATATTTTTATTTTGTTTTCTATATTTTATATCTACCTTATTTTTTACGCTCAAATCTCTTATTTATCATTTGTGTTGTGCTAATCCAATATCTAATAATATCCAATACAATATTTTATTTAATTCTAATTATATTATATTTATTATTATATATTATATTAATATTAATTTATTATATTAATATTAATTATATTACTAATATTTATATTTTATTTTATTTATTTATTTAATTTTTTATAAAAAAAAATAAAAAAAAAAGTCCATTCATATTGACAATGGCGTATCGAACAGATATAATTATCTCGTAGATAAATAGATCTTTTTATCTCCACTCCCTATTAGCATTTTCCTTCATTTTAGTAAAATGGATGGGTTTGCTGGATTTCCTCTTCCGTATTTTATACTTTATACAAAATGGATTTTAACTAAATAAAAAATTGGAAGAATTTTGGTGATTTGTCAATTTGCCAATTCTATTTTGAATCTCTTGTTTTTTGAATCGGATCCTATTGATATTTTGTTGTTTAGATTTGTTTTCTTCCTAGTTCCATGTTTTGATGTAGTTGTGCAGTTCAATTCCATTGATTTTTATTTTTTTTTATTATTTTATTTTGATCATATCTACACATCATATAGATCCGGGTTGCTAACTCAACGGTAGAGTACTCGGCTTTTAAGTGCGACTATGATCTTTTACACATTTGGATGAAGGAAGGAATTCGTCAAGACTATTGGTAGAGTTTATAAGAACGCGACTGATCCTGAAAGGTAATGAATGGAAAAAAGAGCATGTCGTTAAATATGAAATATAATTTTAATAAATAAAATAATCATAAAAAAATTTAATACTCATAATATAACATAAGAATTCTAGTTGGGTCTAGTGAATAAATGGATAGAGCCTTATGGCTCCAATTCGAGTAAGACGAAAAAGTAACGAGCTTATCTTCTTAATTTGAATTAATTTGAATGAAGACCCGATCTAATTAGACGTTAAAAATAGATTAGTGCCTGATGCGGGAAAAGGTTCTCTTGTTAATTGTGAGTGGACCATTGATTCTTTTTTTTTTCTTGAATCCTAATTATTCTTTATTTAAAATTTAAGACAGATGTGTACTAAGAAATAGTATACTGATAAAAAAAATTTATTCCAAGGTCAAAAGAGCGATCGGGTTGTGAAAATAAAAGATTTTATACCTTTTCCTTATTTTTCTTCTTGTTATTTTAGATTTTCTTTATTTCTTTTATTGTTATTCTAGTTATATTAACAATAAATCCGATTGTATAGAAAGGGAAAGAAAAAAGATCTGTTGATTGGGCTCTCTGTCTCCGGGGTATATATTCTTTATTTGTTGTTAACTTTTATATAATCTATATAACCTTTTTACCATTACATTATTTACATCACAATCAATATAAATATAACATAAATATAACAGTATGTATATATGTATATATAATAAATATTTAATAAATATGTTTTAATAAATATGTATATATACATATAATTATATAATAATATAATATAAATAATATATATAATATAAATAATATATATAATATAAATAATATAAAATATAATAATAAATAATATAAAATATAATATAAAATAATATAAAAGATATCTTAAAATAAATAAAATATAAAATAAATATAATATAATAAATAAAATATAAAATAATAATAAAGTATATAATTTTATAATAAAGGATATCTAAAAAAAAATGTAATGTAATTGTATTACTGTAGTGTAATACTGTATATTACTGTATATACTAATAATACACTAATATACTACAGTGTTATTTATAGTACTAGTATAGTATAGTATAAAAGTATAAAGAATATACTACGTATAATATACAATACACATACGCCGTTCTGACCATATTGCACTATGTTATCATTTAATAACAATAACACAAGAAGCGACTCCCTTTTTTGTTTTCATCAGTATAAATGTACGTAAATGGCAAAATTTATGGATTTCGGCAACAAAACTTCCTATATCCGCTACTCTTTCAGGAGTATATTTACTCACTTGCTCATGATCATAACTTCAATAGTTTGATTTTTTACGAACCCGTGGAAATTATTGGTTATGACAAGAAATCTAGTTTAGTACTTGTGAAACGTTTAATTACTCAAATGTATCAACAGAATTTTTTTATTTCTTCGTTTAATGATTCTAACAAAAAAGAATTTTGGGAGTACAAGAATTTTTTTTCTTCTCATTTTTCTTCTCAAATGGTATCAGAAGGTTTTGGAGTCATTCTGGAAATTCCATTCTCGTCGCAATTAGTATCTTTTTATGAATCTTCTGAAGAAAAAAAAATACTAAAATATCAGAATTTACGATCTATTCATTCAATATTTCCCTTTTTAGAGGACAAATTTTTACATTTGAATTATGTGTCAGATCTACTAATACCTCATCCCATACATCTGGAAATCTTGGTTCAAGTACTTCAATGCTGGATCAAGGATGTTCCTTCTTTGCATTTATTGCGATTTCTTTTCCACGAATATCATAATTTGAATAGTCTCGTTACTTCAAAGAAATTCATTTACGCCTTTTCAAAAAGAAAGAAAAAATTCCTTTGGTTTCTATATAATTCTTATGTATATGAATGCGAATATTTATTCCTATTTATTCGTAAACAATCTTCTTATTTACGATCAACATCCTCTGGAGTCTTTCTTGAGCGAACACATTTCTATGTAAAAATAGAGCATCTTATAGTAGTGTGTTGTAATTCTTTTCAGAAGATCCTATGCTTTCTCAAGGATACTTTCATGCATTATG